GACAAATTGAATATTCTAATTAATAGAATTAGAATATGGGGCGGGTAGCGGGAATCGAACCCGCATCGTTAGCTTGGAAGGCTAGGGGTTATAGTCGACGTCGATTCAGACTTTCTAACGTCGCTAATTCAAAACCGAACATGAAACTTTGGGGTCATTCGGCTCCTTTATGGACGATGGATATATTCCCAGATAGAAGCCGGAAGCAAAATAACAAAATTCGATCCATAACATCTATGTCATCTTTTTTTGTCTGAATGAATTCAAAACAATTCGCTTTCTAGATGATCCCTCTAGAAGAGTGGGATTATAACAACCCCAATCTTTCTAGTTACTCCGTTCTTTATTTCTATTTGAGAGAATCCTTAGGAAAAGTTTTTTGTTTCCCCCGAGCTAAAATGAAAATAAAAAAATCGAATATAAGTTTAAGTTGATGTCTTTAGTAAACTAAAGTTATCATTTAATAGCTATTTTACTTCAATCTAACCTAACCTATAAAAAAACAAAATTGAAGATTTAGTTACGATTCGAACTAGTAGACTTTTCTATTTTTATCCATGGATCCTTTACTTAAACTTAAAAAATTGGAAGTATTGATCCAATTCAAAAACAAAATTATGTTTCGCAATTTCATAATCCAAATTTTCAATTTTGAATTGATCCTTGGATACAAATCACGAGAACGGATATTTTTCCCCGAATTTTTTATTTTCATTTTAGAGTGAAAGGATTCAACTTTAATCCTTTTACGAAATAAAGTTTTTGATTGGAATATAAATGAAACCGAAGGACCCCTTAACTCTTAAGGGTATTAATTGAACGAATCGCACTTTTACCACTAAACTATACCCGCTACAATGGGATTATTGTATAAAAAGGAACTTTTGTCGAACAAGAGAATCGGATGTAATCAAGATAGAACAGAAATTCCAAATTAGAGCGTTGACGTCTTTGTCAGGAGTCCTAATGCAATTAGGAAAGGAGGAGTTATTTCGTTTAAATAACTAAATTGAAAAATTCCTAAAAAAAAAAAAACAAGCAAACTCTTTTATTGGACGAATTTTGACAGATATGGCTCGACAAAACAACTTAAGTCATAATACAAAAGGAAGTGGATTGTGAAAAAATCCCTAGTTCCATTTTTTCTTTTTTTTTTCAGTATTTTTTCCAGTAAAAGTCAAAGAAATGGAGATAAAAAAAAAGAAACGAAAGAATAATAAGAAATGACACTTTGATTCTAATTCTCTATCATCATAGGAATGGAAATAGTACTTCTTTTTCTTGTTCTTTGAATACAATAACAAGTATTTCATTTTTGGGTTTTCAAATCAAATCAAAATAAATAATTTTTGTTTATGGTATGGTTCGATTTTTTTCTATGGTTGGGCGGTATGGTTCATTAGAACAAAAAAAAGGGCCCGGCTGGGTACTGACCAGGCCGGGCCGTTGAAGTGGAAATAAAAAGGGCCTCGTTGAACGAAATTAAAGGGATATTCTTTTCTTTAGTTTTTTCTATTTTATCTCTTTCAAATGCTCTCTGTCTTTGAATTTTCTATAAATGATAGAAATGGAATTGCTGATAAAAGTTAGATCTATTTCTATTTATATAATAGAATACACAAGACAATAAAAAAAATAGATTCTATAAACTATATTTTCTATGAGCTATATAATCAATATACTTTCTATATTCTCTATAATATCGAGAATATAGAAAGTAAAGATATAAAATAAAGTAAAGGCGGTCTTTTTTCAAGCATTATTTTTTGTGTAATGTAACTTAGGAATTTTTTTTTCAATTAGGAGAGATGGCTGAGTGGATTAAAGCGTCGGATTGCTAATCCGGTGTACGAGTTATTTGTACCGAGGGTTCGAATCCCTCTCTTTCCGTTTCAGTCGATCGTTTCGTATCTTTTTTAGCGAACACTTTTCCTTTTTTTAATAGTAACAGATGTGGAATTGAGAAAACCCTAAGAACATTTATACGACTAAAGCAAGCAACTCCTTCTTTTTTTTATTCTTCGCGTCCGGGATTACGCCCTGGATCATTAGACAGGAATCCGAAGATGAAGAGAGAAACAAAGAATATCACTACGGTGTAAACAAAGAGTTTGAGAGTAAGCATTACACAATCTCCAAATAATTTTTTGGGGTAAAAGGAAAAAAATAGATTCTCTCTTTTTATACTACATATACGATTTTGACATCAAGAAATGAAGTTTTTTTTTTTAGAATTTCGATTCTATAAATAGAAAGGAGTTTTCAGAAATTCACACAATTCAAATTCAACATTGTGGTTGGTTCTAATATGGTTTCAGTGAATCAGTGAAAAAGGGTCATAATCAACAAATAACAAATGGAGGGATCAAAATAGATCGTGGAATTTCGCAGTTTAAATTGAGGCGAGGGTTCGTTCATAGTGTAAGACCCATCTGATCGTATCAATTGTTAGAATTTTTTTCTCTAATTCGGATAAATCATGAAATTGTCTAGTCCAATATTAAAGGTCTCATCGAAAACTTACAGCAGCTTGCCAAACAAAGGCTAAGAGAAAAAATAGAACAGGTATTACTGGCATAACATCTACAATTGGATTCAAAAAAGCGTAGGCCTCGGGCAGTTTGGCGAATAAAAAACTACTCGAATAAAGGGCAGAATTAAGACAGATATACATTAAACGAAAGATATTAAGCATAACAAACCTTTTTTTGGAGATAATTGGATTTTGATTGAGTTATTAATATCTTATTGATATAAGATAAAAAGGAAGAAAAGAAAGTAAGTTAGACAAAAAAATACTTCTTGGAACCGAACCAATCAAAACCAAAATCCTTCAATTCTCACACGAGAATTGAAGAAATCATACTTTCATACAATATCTTAATTAAATTCTATGTAATGATCAATAAATTCAATTTTATTTTACATTTTACACCTACGCGTGTCACAATCCTAACCTAAAACAATAATCGAATTTTAGGGCTTGGACTGGAATTGACGAACAATCAATCCCAATACTACTGTTTATTAGTACCAATAGAAATAGAAATGGGGCGTGGCCAAGTGGTAAGGCAACGGGTTTTGGTCCCGGTATTCGGAGGTTCGAATCCTTCCGTCCCAGGCCGGGCAGAATCAAAAAATTTCGAAGGAAACAATGACTTAATCTGGGCCTTTTTGTCTTTGTATCTATACAAAATGATCGACCATCCCGTCAAATAAGATCTTTTTTTTTAGGATTCAGCATCCCCGCACCGCGGAAAGAATAAGAATTCGGGGTGAGAGTCGATAAGAGTTAGGGAGCGATGAAAGATACCGAATGGAATGGATTTTTTTTGACCCTAACCTAAAATTTTAGGTATTTTGTCTTGGGCTTTATTTAATGAATAATTGTAAATCTCGGGAATAACAATTGAGACGGGGGTGATTCATATAGCCTATTTACATTTTACATTATTTTAAATTTGGGTAACGATTATGGAATCTGAAGCCCAAGACAAAAAAACGACTCAAAATTTGAGGAAAGGCTTATATACATGGATTGCTATCCTTCGATTTCAGAGATAGTGTTCTTTCGCTTTTTTTAAGATTTGTGAGCCCTTACCTTACTATTAAATAATTAACATACAATATATCTAATTACTTCCAACAAAAATTGTTCAGTCTAATCTGATGGATACGGAAATCGCCCTTTTTTTTTGGAATTCTGATTTGATCTTTTATTTCCGGATTCCGAATGAAAGACTAACAACCTAAATATTCCCTTCATCTACAAGGAAAAAGACTGTGTCTAGACTTAAGCAATGACTATTCATGATTCCATAATGGAATCAATTACATACCAGTTCCAAACTAGAGAAATGTTATGGTAAAACTTCGTTTGAAACGATGTGGTAGAAAGCAACGTGCGACTTGAAGGACATGATCCGCTGTGGATTTGCATCCACCATTTTGATTTTATATGAATGGGCTTTTCGCTCGACATTCTTTCTTCTGTTCTATTAGAATCCCCAACTTTTGGTGGGTGGTAATGTAACTAGGACAGGATGGAGCTCGAGTAAAAGATTTCTTCATTTCTCAGGGGCAAGGATCTAGGGTTAATATCAATCAATAAGTTGGAAAAAACTTCGTAAGTAAATTTTGATATACAAATCGAAAGGATCAGATTCGAGCAATTTTAAAATCCAAAACAAAAGAAAGGGGAAATTTTGTTGGAATTGGGAAAACTTTTTTCATCAAAAGCGTATCCCGTAGGAATCAATTATTCATATGATTCTTTGATAGAAAGAAATCACAAAGGGGTGTGTTGCTGCCCTTTTCAAAATAAAAAAAAAAACTAAAAAAAAATATTAAAGATCACCGAAGTAATGTCTAAACCCAATGATTTAAAGCAAAGATAAAGGATCCTGGAACAAGGAAATACCATTTTCAATTGTCTCCAACAATTCGATCAGAATGAAAAATAAAAGAAAAGAATCGATTCGATTCGAAACGAGACAAACAAAAACCGAAAGGGGCTTGAGACCGCTCAAAAAAGGAAATGCCTAAGATTTTCGTTTGGGCTTTGAAACTTATCCAACTTGAGTTATGAGAGTACGGGTGCTTTTTTGTTTCTTTTTAAAAAGAAAAAAAAAAGAAGGACTTAAATCTATAATTGATTTGATTATTTTATAGATCGATTTTACATTCTAATTTTATACATAGACATAACTATCATTTCTAACCGTTTTTTTTTTTTTTTCTCGAGCCGTAAGAGGATAAAACTTCTTATACGTTTCTAGGGGGAGGGTATTCTTCATCTATATCTATCCCAATGAGCCGTTTATCGAATCGTTGCAATTGATGGTCGATCCCGAAGAGAAGGAAGAGATCTTCGGAAAGTGGGTTTTTATGATCCGATAAATAATCAAACCCATTTAAACGTTCCTGCTATTCTATATTTCCTTGACAAAGGCGTCCAACTTACAAGAACCGTTCATGATATTTCAAAAAAAGCGGGGGTTTTTACAGAACTTAGTCTTAATCAAACGAAATTCTATTAAGGAATAGAACAAAAAAAGAGGGTGTGGAGGAGTCTTATATAGTTTTGTAGACTTTTTTTGTTACTATCGTACTACCTCCCCCCTTTTTTGTTCTATTCATACCTCTTTCTTTTCGGTTTTTTAAAATATTTATCTAAAAAAGTATTCCGAAAGCTTTTTATTTATCTAATCCTTTAGATATTCTTTATGAATTTCGATATTTATTATATCTTTTTAATATATAAAATTAGATTTGTTATTTGTATTTTACTTTAATTTAATAAATAAACAATTCACTCTTTTTGTTTTCGTCATTGTATTTTTTTTAGTATTTTCTCAATCTTGATATTCAATGTCATATTGACAATAGTGTATTGACAAAATATAATTCGATCGTGGAGAAATGAATCCTTTTATCTCGGTCCTGTAGTTTTTCTTTTTATGTTCAAAATCAATTAGAATTTTTTTTTGAGTTCTTTCTAGTTTAATATTTTGATTCGATTGTGAAATTTCATTTCGTTTATTTCTTTTTATTCCGATTCTATCTACCCGTTTGAATTCTTTGGGTTGCTAACTCAACGGTAGAGTACTCGGCTTTTAAGTACGGCTAGCATCTTTTACACATTTCTATGAAGCAAAGGATTCGTCCAAATCTTCGGGAGAATTTGTAAGACCACGACTGATCCTGAAAGGAATGAATGGAAAAAACAGCATGTCGTATCAATGGATAATATTGAGAATATGTTATTCTTGTTCAATCGATACAAAACCAAGTTTGAATTCTTGGCGCGGAACAAAAGAAATTGAATTCAAAGTTGGGTCGAGTGAATAAATGGATAGAGCCCGAGGGTTCCAATTATAGGGAAACAAAAAGTAACGAGCTTCGTTTCTTAATTTGAATGATTATCCGACCTAATTAAACGTTAAAAAGATATTAGTTCCTAACGCGGGGAAAGGTTTTCCTATGAGTGGATTATCGATTTATTTAATGAGTCCTAAGTATTTGTGAATCCATATTATGGGTTGTAGATGAATGTGTAGAAGAAGCAGTATATTGATAAAGATAGTTCTTTTTTTCCAAAATCAAAAGAGCGATTGGAGTGAAAAAATAAAGGGTTTCTAACCACTTTGTTATAGTATAACAAACATAAACCAATTAAATTAACTAGAAATGAGAGGATAGAGAATCTGTTGATGAGTCGACCCGTTTTCAAGGTATTGGCTTTTTTTACTACAATACTTTGTTTTCACCGTATCGCACTATGTATCGTTTGATCGCCTACTAACTCCCTTACCTTCGTTCCTTTGTTTTTAATCTAATTGCAAATGAAGGAATTGCAAGTCTATTTAGAACTAGATAGATCTCAACAAGACGACTTACTATACCCGCTTCTTTTTCGAGAGTATATTTATGCACTTGCTCATGATCATGGTTTAAATAGTTCGATGATTTCATTGGAAAGTGTGGGTTATGACAATAAATCTAGTTCACTGAGTGTGAAACGGTTAATTACTCGAATGTATCAACCGATTAATTTGAGTATTGCTGCTAATGAGTCTAACAAAAATCCAATTTTTTGGCACAACAGTAAGTTGTATTCTCAAATTATATCAGAGGGATTTGCTGTCGTGGTGGAAATTCCATTTTCCCTATGGTTGGTAGCTTTTTTAGAAGGGAAAGAAATTGAAAAATCTCATAATTTCCAATCAATTCATTCAATATTTCCATTTTTCGAGGACAAATTGTCATATTTCAATTATGTGTTAGATGTACTAATACCCCACCCCATTTGTCCCGAAATCTTGGTTCAACTCCTTCGATACTGGGTAAAGGATGCCTCTTCGTTATATTTATTACGGTTCTTTCTCCACGAGTATTTTAATGCGAATATTCTTATTACTCCAAAGAACTCTATTTCTGTTTTTTTAAAAAAGAATCCAAGATTGTTATTGTTTCTATATAATTCTCATGTATATGAATATGAATCCATTCTCTTTTTTCTCTGTAACCAATCGTCTCATTTACGATCAACATCCTCTCGAGTCCTCGTTGAGCGAATGTATTTCTATGGAAAAGGCGAACATCTTGTTGAAGTTTTTGCTAAAGATTTGCAGGACGTCTTATGGTTGTTTAAGAATCCTTTCATGCATTATGTTAGATATCAAGGAAAATCCATTCTCGCTTCAAAGGATACGCCTCTTTTGATGAATAAATGGAACTATTACCTTGCCCGTTTATGGCAATGGCATTTTTACGTGTCGTCTCAACCAGGAAGGGTTCATCTAAACCACTTAGGCAAGTACTCTATCAACTTTCTCGGCTATCTTTCCGGTATGCGATTCAATTCTTTGGTGGTACGGAGTCAAATGCTAGAAAATTCATTTTTAATAGGTAATTCTATCAAGAAGGTCGATACGACCGTTCCAATTATTCATCTGATTGGATCTTTGACAAAGGCGCGTTTTTGTACCGCATTAGGGC